AAGCCTCACTCACGGGTATCTGAGCAATTCTTCCTGTTGCTTTTACAAAACTTCCCTCTTGTATCATCAACCCATCGCCCATTAATACAATCCCAACATTTTTTGATTCCAAATTCAGAGCAATACCTCTAGTCCCTTCTGCAAATTCGACTAATTCACCTGACATTATTTCACCAAGACCTATAATACGAGCAATCCCATCCCCCACTTGAACTACGCGACCGATATTCTCAATTCCTACTTTCCTATTATATTGTTCAATACGTTCGCGGAGAATTTTATGAATTTCGTCGACTCGAAGGGTTGCCATTAGTGTTTCTTGAATCTTTTTTTTTTCGGAAGCAAGGGGAAAAATAATGCCTAAATTCTAAACGAAAGTAGAAGTTCAAGGCCTAAGAAATTTGAATTATCTCTTCCATTCTATGGCCCCTAGAATGCCAATATTAGCACGAATCGTACGGAAATGTAACTCGGTATTCAAACAACTATTCAGAGTTCCTAGAGCTCCTTGTACGGCTTGTTGGAAAACCCGTTGTCGGACCTGATTCATCGCTCTTTGTTTTTCAAAATAAAGGGTTTCATTTTTAGACTTTTCTAATTGTTCCAAACTCATAGAAGTAGCATTAATCAAATTTGCTTTTTCTCGTTCTATCTCAGAGTATCCATTCATCCGATACTCATCTGCTTCCAGTTCGACTTTCTGTAATCGAAGCCGAGCTTTTTCGAGTTGTTCAAGGGTCCCTCTACGCAATTCTTCCGAATTTCGAATAGTACTTAAGATCCTCTGTTTTCGATTATCTAATAAATCTTTTAATGAAAGTAGATTATCTTGCTATTAAGTTTACAACTTTTATGATCTCTTCCCGAACCAAACATGAATCTTTCGATTCATTTGGCTCTCACGCTCCTTTTTTTTTTCTATGTATTATGGTTATTTCCATATCTTTTTTTTATGTAATGAGCCTATCCTCTATCCTCTTTTATCTTTGTATTTCAATATACCGAAACGTATATAAGACTAGATAATATAGTAAGAGGACTCTTCCGACTAGATAAAAATCTATCATGGTCAGCAAAGTTGTTTCTTTAGTTGTGTTTGCTCTGTTAGTTAACAATTTCATTAAGAAAAACGAAGTAAATAAATGAAAATTAAAATTGCTAGAATTCTTTTTCTTTTCTTAAATCCAAAAAATTTCTCTTTTCTTTATACACAGGTCGTCGATTCGGCATTGGAAAAAGGGCAGGGTGCCCCTTCTAGTAAATAGTTCAAACCATTTTATCGATATGAGTGTTCTATATCAGATAAATTCTACACTAGCTATTTCCCGTTTAAAGCATTTGGATACTAATAAAGCATTTCAATACTAATATAGTTGTAGAAAGAGTACCCCTTTTTGCCTGGACTTCAAGCAGTTTAGCTTTAACCGTGTTAATGGTCTCACATTATTGGTCTATAGAGAATCAAAGTAAATTTACCAATGAGTCGCGAAATGCTATGGTTCTTCCATATGATTTCTGAAGTTATTCAGAAGTAATTCGTGGAGATCGTGCACCTTTTCTTATTTATCCCAAAACAAAAATACTAAAAAATATTCTAAAGTGCAGCCGGATAGATCCAATCTATTCTTGAAATAGACAACTCGCACACACTCCCTTTCCAAAAAAAATCAATACGCCAACCACTACAGTTAGATTTATTAGATTTGTTGCTAAAATATCGGTATTAAGCCCGAAACTCCCAGCGAATGGCCAGTGAGCTAAAAAAACAAAAGAATGGGTTACATTTTTCATATGCTCTCCTCTTATAGATAGGACGAACAAAGAAGAAAGTTTTTGATCACTTACTTCGCTCGCCCTTTTTTTATCGGTTTTTTTAATGCAATTTTTTTAATGCAAATAGATTCAATCTAATAATTTCTTCTAGATTAAGTCTTAGGTCTCGTTTGACCTGTGAAAGATACCCTTTGTTAAAATGTAAAATGTTCCCAAAATTCCTAAAATAAAAGGAAAAAGACTTTCCACTATCCTAAACTAAGGACGGGAAGGAAGAGGGCGAGCATATCTTCTACCTAAATTGATCATGCTCAAATCAACCCTTCCCGGGGTATTGGTATTGTCTGTCCCGATAAATAAAAAATTCCTGGAATAATATAATAAATAAAAGTATTGATATACTTGGAATTACAGAAGCAAATACCAATTTACTAAAAAAAGAAAAAAGTATCTAATCTAAAGGACTTATTTTCTTTTTTAGGATTAAACAAAAGGGTTCGCAAATAAAAGCGCTAGTGCCACAACCAGTCCATAAATTGTTAAAGCTTCCATAAAAGCTAGACTAAGCAATAAAGTACCTCGTATTTTCCCTTCTGCTTCTGGCTGTCTCGCAATACCCTCTACAGCTTGTCCTGCAGCAGTACCTTGACCAACTCCAGGCCCAATAGAAGCAAGCCCTACAGCCAATCCAGCAGCAATAACGGAAGCAGCAGCAATTAGTGGATTCATGGTGAGTTCCTCGTGTCAAAAAAAAAAGAAATGGTTAAGGATACAATCAACCAAGAAATTATTACTTTTAACTTCGAAGCTCTATTGGGTAGAAGTAACTAAAAAGTACAAATTGAAATGATAATCTAAATCGTCCGAACTACTTCGAGATCTCATTTTTAGTTTCTAATCATTAGAGGTTTGTGTAAATCCATATGCTTTTCATTATTCTATTTCTCTTTCTTTCCAACCAACTGCCCTTTCATTCCATCTTTTTTTACTCTTCGATATCCTTTTTTTACTCTTCGATATCCTTGAGTTCCCATTTTTTCCCTTCATCTAATCCATAATAAAAGACGAAATACAGGAAGAACCCCTATTGAAATCGAACTAATCCAAATTCAATAGGAATTAAATCAAGATATACAATTGATAACAATATGCTGCATAGAACTGGATATGGAATCCAATTCCGAAATTCTATATATCGGATTAGATAATGAATCTAATCTAACTTAGAAATAAATAAAATCCTATATACATTTGTTTCTTCTATATTTGTTTGCATATTTTCTTATTTTCTATTGAATCCAATTCCAAAATCATTCCTTAGAAAGCCACACAAAAGATGACTGTCTTATAGACATTAAGGATATAGATCTAACCAGATTTCGCCCCACCTGAATGCTTATATAATTTAACAATTCCGTAATATAGTCTATTCTCTCTCCTACAACTCTAGGTTATATATTCATACGCATTTCGAACTAGTGAGTTTTCTAATCAGGAGGATTATCTGCAACCATGCATGAATTGGGCTAAGCTAAAAAAAAAAAGACTATTTCGAAAATTAGTCAGTTCAATGATGACCTTCCATGGATTCACCTATATAGGCTGCGGCTAACGTTGCAAAAATAAGAGCTTGAATACCGCTTGTAAATAATCCAAGAAACATGACCGGTATAGGGACTACTAAGGGGACTAAAGAAACAAGAACAACAACGACTAATTCATCCGCCAATATATTTCCGAAAAGTCGAAAACTAAGCGATAATGGTTTTGTGAAATCTTCTAGGATGTTAATTGGTAAAAGGATTGGGGTTGGTTTAATATATTTCTCGAAATAACTCAATCCTTTTTTGCTAAGACCCGCATAAAAATATGCCGCTGATGTAAGTAAAGCTAAAGCAACAGTAGTATTTATATCGTTCGTGGGCGCTGCTAATTCCCCATGGGGTAACTCTATAATTTTCCAAGGTAAAAGAGCACCCGACCAATTCGAAACAAAAATAAAAAGGAACATAGTTCCAATAAAGGGAACCCAGGGACCATATTCTTCTCCAATCTGAGTTTTGCTCAAATCTCGAATAAACTCAAGGACATATTCGAAGAAATTCTGACCGTCGGTTGGGATAGTTTGTGGATTCCGAACAGCTATGATAACTGAACCCAGCAAGATAGTAATTACGACCCAAGAAGTGATGAGTACTTGGGCATGAATTTGGAAACCTCCTATTTGCCAATAGAAGTGTTGGCCTACTTCTACGCCTGATATATCATACAACCCCTTGAGTGTTTTAATGGAACATGGTGTAATATTCATATTGTCCTCTGATAAAAATTGAACTTCAAAAAAGGAATTCTTTTGATTCAACCGTTTCTTTTTCAACTCAGCAACTTGAAGTATTAATCTTATATTTAGGATACCAAGAAATCACATCAAATGATAATATATATCAATACCCTCTAATATATATCAATATTCCCCTTCTTTTATCTATGCAAAACAAAAAAAAAGTAACTGATCCCATAAATCTACGTAGTTGCTTAAGAATTCACTATTCTTCTTAATCTTAATCAATGATTTCTTATATAGAGAGAACGGCCCTCACAAATTGCAAATACTAATTTGTTAAGAATCAATCGAATTGAAGTCATAGTGTCATCGTTGGCAGGAATCGATATATTCGCGAGATCTGGGTCACAATTTGTATCGACTAAAGAGATAGTGGGAATCCCCAAAATGGCGCATTCCCGAAGAGCTATATACTCTTTTTGTTGATCAAGGACGATCACAATGTCAGGCAAACTCGTCATATATTTAATCCCGCCGAGATATCTTTGCAAGGTAGATAATTTTCTCTTTAAGATTGCCACATCTCTTTTGGGGAGATGGTGGAATTTTCCCATCTTTTCTTCTGCTCTTAAGTCTCTAAATTGAGAAAGTCTAGTTTTGGTAATCGACCAATTCGTTAACATACCACTGAACCACTTTTTATTAACATAATGACAACGAGACCTTATTGCAGCTGATGCTACTAAATCCGCTGCTCTTTTTTTGGTACCAACAATTAAGAAGCTTTTTCCCTGACTTGCTGCATCAAAAACTAAATCGCAAGCTTCTGATAAAAAACGAGCCGTTCTAGCAAGATTTGTAATATGAGTACCTTTACGCTTTGCCGAGATGTAAGGGGCCATTTTAGGATTCCATTTCTTAATACCATGACCAAAATGAACTCCTGCTTCTATCATCTCTTTCAAATTGATGTTCCAATATCTTCTTGTCATTTTTTCCACACTTCCTTTTTTTTTTCTTTTTTTCGTCTTACCATTACGGAATTGATTTCTTTTTGAAGATTAAGAAAGAGCCGAAATATCTTGAAATAAATACTAATTGTTCCGATGGAACCTTCTACTCAGAATTGGCCATTGATACATGATATAAACACAGCCTTAATAAATTAACTGACTTCTTTTATTTAGTAAAATATGAAAATACAAAATCTAAAATCAGACCTGTTAGCATTCTAAGGTCAAAAGTCTAGTTTCAATTAAAGTAAAAAAAAAAAAATCTGCTTTATATGCTTTATATATCTTTAAATCGTATAAATGGGGGTAAATGGGGGTTCTGATGTCTCATAGAAATTGTTTGTTCCGTCAGAATCAGAAGAAACTAATTCTGTATGGAGAAACAAAATATCTCTCATTTCCGACGTGAATAGATTTTTTTTTTGAATTTCGAAATAAAGGTTCTTGTCTTGTGGGAAACGATGCACAAATTTTTGGAATCCGGTACCAACAGGTATAATTCCTCCCAGAACTACGTTTTCTTTCAGGCCTTTCAACCAATCAATACGACCTCGTAGGGCAGCTTTTGCTAAAACTCGAGCAGTTTCTTGAAAACTTGCTTCAGATATGAAACTTTGGGTATTCAGGGAAGCCCTTGTTATTCCCAATAAGATTGCCCGATAATAGATCGATTCATCCAAAGCTCGCCCTGCTCGTTCCGCTCGCAATAGTCCTATTAATTCCCCAGGTAAAAAAACATTAGACATTCCATCTTCGGAAACCCGTACTTTTGATGTTACTTGGCGTATAATAATCTCTATATGTCTATTATGGATCTGTACCCCTTGGGATCGATAAACCTTTTGGATCTTATTAACCAAAGAGATACGACTTTGGGCGATGGTTAGCTCAGCTCCAATCAAGAATCCCCAGGGAACTCCAAGAATTCTTGGTATACGCTCATTCCAATCCCCAATTCTCCTTTCGAGATTCGGCGATAGTGAATCAATTGAACGCGCTTCGAATATTTGTTCTACTTTTGGAAGACCTTGCGTTATATCACTAGATCTCGATTTTTCATATATAAAGGTAACTAACCTATCTCCTTTGTAAAGGATTTTTCCATAATGACCATGAACAGTTGCTCCTATAGTGGCTAAATAAGGCTTAGCTGCTCTTATAACAAAGGAGTCCATATTAACAAGGAAAATTTGACCGGATTTTTTTATGTGCGATTTAAATAGACATACATTTTCGCAAATAAATTGTCCAAGGTGAATTATTGCCAATGTCTCCTCCCACGAGTCATGATGGAGAAAGTGCCAATTCAAATGGAATGAATCCAACATGGTGTTACTGTCGAAATTCGACAGCCTCTTATTTTCATCTATTAAAGAGTATTTAAGCCCTTGAAGGGCTTGGAAGGTTTGTTTCAAATTGTCGAGGAACAAGTATTTTTTTAACAAGATCCGATTATGTGTTAATAAATAGGAAGATGAAGAGAAATTCGATATACTAGGTACAATAGCGCCTAAGAGCCCAAAAATATCGCGAATAAGAATTCTAGGATTCGATTCTTTTACCGCATTGGGATATTTTGAATTCTTGAATAAACCAATTCGAGAACAGTTGGATGCTGACAAAATCCTCAAAGATGGGTATTCTTTATTTCGATTCAACAAGGTGCCAATAGCTTCTTGATGTTGGCTAAGTGATTGAATCTTCGCCTTGGAATAAAAGGAATTGGTATTGTTGCGATCTAACCTATTATTGGGGATTGGTCCTGCACCTGTCCTATCATACCTTCTTCTTGTATATGAAATAGTGGACTTGGCTAACTCAATTCTTAGGAAAGCGCGAATCAGATCATTTGTTCTTAACTCAACAAGGGAAGCACGAGCCCCCTCTTTTTCTTCTTGTTCCCAATTCACTACTAAGCAAGTTCGAACGAATTGACTATTCGTGTGATAAATTCTTTGAGTTAACTTGCTATTTTCATGAGAAATAAAATTGACAAGTCGAAGTTGGAGATTATCCTCTTCTTGCAGGAGATCTTGCGGGAAAAGTCTTGCTAGATTTCTCCCTTCGTCCATTTCATATGCGACTGCAGGTCGAACTGAAACAAAATACTTTTCCTTGCTTTTGAGAATTTTTTTCCGTTGAACATAAACCCAATTTTTTCTTTTTTTTGAGTCCTTAGAATCTTTTTTTTCTGTTTCTGGTGGTATCAAACTGGCGCCTAATATCTTATCTGCCTCTTCAGGGAAATGAATATCCCCGGAAAAGATTTTTAGTTCCGTATGGCTTTTTTTTCTCTTAACTCGGACCAATCCACCTAGTCGACTTCTTGTATTTTTTGTGAGTTGTGTATCCACTCCAATAATACTATTGTCAAGTACCTTTAGGGATAAGGATCTCGGCAAGATATGTAGTTCTTGAAGAATGAAAAAAAAACGATCTACTTCTTTTTGATATTTTAGACTAAATTCTTTTGTTCCTCGATGCTCAATAAAACCCTCTTTTTTTAAGATAGAATCTTCCTCTGGGCTCCCATATTCGTCCTCTGAGTCTTCCTCTGAGTCTTCTTCTAAAGCCCCATATTCATTCTCTGAGCCATCTTCACGGCTCCCATATTCTTCTTCCTCTAGAGTTCCATATTCGTCCTCTCGAGTTTTATATTCTTTCTCTGGGTTCCCATAGTCTTCTTCTGAGTCTTTCTCTAGAGTCCTATATTTGGCCTCTAGGATCCCATATTCATCTTCTAGGGTTTCATATTCGTCTTTTAGAGTCCTATATTCGTCTTCTAAGGTTTCATATTCGTCTTCTAGAGTCCTATATTCGTTCTCTGGGCTCTCATATTCGTCCTCTGAGTCTTCCTCTAGAGTCCTATACTCTTCCTCTCGGGGCCGATATTCTTCCTCTAGGGTCCTATATTCTTCCTCTAGGGTCCTATATCGAAATTTAACAATTCCTGAACCCCTTTTATCTTTTCTGTATCCTGGATCGTCAAAATAAGCAAAAATAGTATTTCTACGTAAAACACCCATAAAGGGTATTTCAATCGAAATCCCCAAACAGGATATTAGCTCTTTTTCTTGTTCTTGATGATATTGTAATGGAATGACGAACCTATTTCTTCGCTTTTTCGCCAACAAATCTGAATTATCTTGAAGAATAGAAGGATAGACAAAATTCCAATGATTGTTGGACACGATTCGATCTCGCGTTAAATAATCAAGAATTTCCCTATCTTTTTTACCAAAAGTATCCAACAGTCTACGGCTTACTTGATCATTAGCCATTGAGAGGTCAAAGATATATCTTCCGTCAAGAGAAAAAGAATAAGTATTCATTTGATCTTGATCCTTGTGCAGCGAAAAGGATGCTATACTGGATCTGCACATACTTACTGACAATATCCATAAATGGCTTGTTTTTGGTAATCGACGAAGATTACCATATTGATATTCGGGCGCATGGTAAACATCAGTACTCCAGTGCATTTCCCCGTCTGATTCGGAATAAATATGCTTTTGTACCTTTTCTTTAAAATGCAAAGTGGATATTCCGGCACGAATCTCCGCAATTACTTGTTCGGATTCTACATATTGATCATTTTGCACTAGAATCAAGCTTTTTAACGGAATATTCACACTATGTAGAATATCCTGACTCTGAATAGTTACACGCAAGTCTATATAGCATAGAAAAGCAGGCTGCCCATGACGGGTACGTGTGGGGTGAACCAAATCCTCGTTGAATTGGATTTTTCCATTCGAGGGGGATCGGACAAGGTCGGCAGTACCCCCCGTGAATACTCCACCAGTATGAAAAGTTCTTAATGTTAGTTGAGTTCCCGGCTCCCCAATTGATTGACCCGCAATAATACCTACAGCTTCTCCCAATTCGACCAGATCGCCATGAGTGGGACTCCGCCCATAACATAATTGACAGATCCAAGATGTGCTCCGGCAAGTAAAAGGGGTTCTAATATATATTGGTTGTGCCCGAAACGGTTGTGCTCGAAAGGCAGTTATGAATCGATTGACTAATCCAATTCCAATATCTTGATTTCGAGCAGCAATGCATCGTGAACCGATATATATATCGTCTGCTAATACACGACCAATTAGTGTTTGGACAAAAAGTTTTTCTGTCATCCCATTTTGAGGACTCACAGAAATACCTCGGATAGTACCACAATCTCTTCTACGCACAATAATATGTTGAACTACTTCAACAAGTCTGCGTGTAAGATATCCAGCATCGGCTGTTCGTACAGCAGTATCTACAACCCCTTTGCGGGCTCCGTAGCATGAAATTATATATTCTGTCAAAGAAAGTCCCTCGCGTAAATTGCTTTGAATAGGTAAATCAATCATTTGTCCTTGAGGATCCGCCATTAACCCTCTCATCCCTACTAATTGGTGTACCTGAGATGCATTTCCTCTGGCTCCTGAAAAAGACATTAGATAGACTGGATTAGAAGGATCCGTTATCCGAAAATTGGAATTCATTTCTTGTTTCAAATATTCACTTGTAGCATACCATATTTCAACGGATTGGCGTAATTTTTCTACTGCGTGTACAGCCCCATAATAATAGTGTTTCTCCAAAAGAAAACTCTGTTGTTCCGCATCTTGGACTAACCATCCTTTAGAGGGTATTGTTAAAAGATCCTCGATTCCTAAAGAAATCGATGTAGTAGTGGCTTGATGGAAGCCCAGAGCCTTTATTTGATCCAGTATATGGGATGTATATCCCATTCCGAAATGATCTATTAATCTGCTAATAAGTCGTTTCATAGCAGTTCCGTCTATCTCTTTATTATGAAAGACCAGGTTGGCCCGTTCCGCCATACATAAGTACCCCCTTTTTTGACTGAGTAGGATTCGACAATTGCTGAGTAGGATTCGACAATAGGCCTGAGTCAGTGATTCGAAAACTTAATTTACCCCCTTTCCTCAATCTCAATCTGAATTTGCGTGGCAAAAAAGATGGTACTAGCGAAATTGGAATGCCCCCCGAAAGGGGCATCGCCGAATCTAACTTCCTTGTTTAGATTTAGATAGTGTATGAATAGGCCCGACTAAATCCTTGTATGGCTTCCTCTATTTCTCTATAAAAAGAAATATGACCAAGAGTGGTTCGAATATATATAGAACGGGTTTCTTTTTTTCTATTTCCGACTATTAGATAGTGGGCATAAATCTCATGATAAGTCCCAAAAGATTCATATTGAACTTCAATCGGAACTTCTCTTGATCCAATGACGCGTTGATCTAGTTTCCATCGAAGCCACAAGGGACTGTTTAAACCGATTCGTTTCTGTCTATAAGCTCCCAGTGCATCATAGGAACTAGAAAAATGGGGTTCTTTATCTTTCGTATAATTATTATTATTGTAGTTTACTTTTTTATTTGGATAGTTTCCGCGACTATTATATCTATTTGCACAAATACCTCGACGATTTCCAATCGTTAATACATAAAGTCCGATAAGCATGTCTTGGGTTGGCACGCAAATAGGATCTCCAATAGCGGGAGACAGGAGATTCATATGAGAAAACATAAGTAAACGGGCTTCTGCTTGAGCTTCCAAGGATAAAGGTAGATGAACAGCCATTTGATCCCCATCAAAGTCCGCATTGAAACCCTTACACACTAAGGGATGTAAACAAATAGTACGCCCCTCTACTAAAGTGGGTTGGAAAGCCTGTATGCCTAATCGATGCAGGGTAGGTGCTCGGTTCAACAGTACAGGATGCCCTCGCATAACTTCTTGAAGTATTTCCCATACAATGGGTTCCTTTTCCCAAATTTTCCTTTTAGCAATCCTGACATTAGAAGTAGCACGTTTCGTGATTAAATCGCGAATTACAAATAGCTGAAAAAGCTTTATTGCGATCTCTAGAGGTAATCCACATTGATGTAATGAAAGTGAAGGACCCACAACAATGACAGAACGCCCCGAGTAATCGACACGTTTCCCAAGCAGAGTCTCGCGAAACCTTCCCTCTTTACCCTCAATTACATCTGAAAGTGACTTGTATACTTTATTGTGCCCATCCCTCGTCGGTTGCCCGCGAGACCCACTATCAAGAAGTGTATCCACGGCTTCTTGTACCAATTTTTCCTGGCACATTACTAAATCTGCTGGCGCTAATTCACTTCTTTTTAATAGATAGGCAAGGTTGTTGTTCCGACGGATAACTCTCTTATAAAGTTCATTAATATCCGAAGTCACTACTTTATCCCCAGACCTATAAACAATGGGTCTCAATTCGGGAGGAAGAACCGGTAATAAGCACAAAACCATCCATTCTGGTTCTACATTTGTTTGAATAAAATGTTTTGCCAATTGCATTCGTCTAATTAAAAAAACTTTTCTTATTCGTCTTTTTCTATCTTCCCATTCATCTCCACTATACCCCTCGTCTTCTAATTCCTTCCATTCAACCAAGGAATTCTCTATAATAATTCGCAAATCCAAATCCGCTAATTGTTCTCTAATAGCACCTGCTCCTGTCGCAATTTCCCGATTTCGAAATGTTGCAAAGCCTGGGGTAGAAAAAAAGGGAGAAATGCTGTGATTACAGGATGAAATTTCATCTTCGAATAAACCTCGTAATCGTAAGAAAGTTGGTTTTTTAGCGCTGGGCCTAGCAAAAGAGAAATCGCCATATACTAGGCCTTCCAATTTCTTAAGAGGTTTATCTAAAAGATTTGCGATATAACTAGGAAGACCTTTCAAATACCACACATGAGTCACTGGACATGCCAGTTTGATGTATCCCATTTGATATCTTCGTATCCGAGAATCAACAAATTCTACCCCACATTTTTGACAAAATCTTTCGTCTTCGTTTTCAGCTACGCTCGCTCGAGAATTTCCACAAGCACAAATTCCGCTTTTTATGGGTCCAAAGATTCTTTCGCAAAACAATCCATCTTTTTCTGGTTTATCGGTTTTATAATGAAAAGTGGAGGGCCTTGTGACTTCGCCAATGACTTCCCCATTAGGTAGGATTTTGTTAGCCCAAGCCTTTATTTGTTGAGGGGAAACGAGTCCAATTTGAAGTTGTTTATGTTTATATTGGTCAATCATAAAATAGAAATAAGAAAAGAATTTATATTTATTCTGATCAAACATCTTCCTTATTAACCTGAAAGTTCTTCTCAGATACAAGGAAATGGTTCAGTTCTAGAGCCAAAGATCGTAGTTCTCGAACGAGCACTCGAAAAGATTCCGGAGGATCCTCGTGATTAGGCACTCTTTTTCCCCAGATCGTTGCATTAAGTATTTCTTGGCGAGCTATAAGATGATCAGATTTATAAGTAAGTATCTCTTGTAAAATATGAGCAACACCAAATCCTTCTAAAGCCCAAACTTCCATTTCTCCTACTCGTTGTCCCCCTTGTTTGGCTCTTCCTCTAACAGGTTGTTGGGTAACAAGTGAGTAGGGCCCAGTAGAACGTCCATGGATTTTCTCATCAACTTGATGAATTAATTTTAAAATATAGGACTTCCCTATTAGAACAGGTTGTTCGAAGGGATCTCCTGTTCTTCCATCAAATATTCTGCTTTTTCCCGGGTACTCGGGTTCAAATACCCATGGATTTTTTGTTTGTTTACTGGCTTCATATAATTCCGAAAACACAAGTTTTCTTGAAGCCTCTTGCTCATATCTCTCATCAAAGGGTGCTATTCTATAATGTTTCTTTAGCAGATCCCCTGCTAATCCGAGCGAGCTTTCAAATATTTGTCCCACATTCATTCGTGAGGGTACTCCTAGGGGATTGAAGACCATATCAACCGGTGTTCCATCTTGCAAATAGGGCATATCTTGCCTAGGCAAAATTTTGGAAATGATCCCCTTATTCCCGTGTCTTCCTGCTACTTTATCCCCAACTTTGATTTCACGTTTCTGTAAAATATATACACGAACCATTATGTCGAGGGGGTCCCTCTGGATCCATTTCACATCGATAACGCGCCCTCTTCCACCTATAGGTAGTTTGAGAGAAGTTTCTTTTGAAGTGGATACCTCAAGACCAAAAATGGCCCGTAATAATCCAGCTTCCGCGATATACGAGGATTCGCTCGCTATCTGAGGCGTTAATTTACCTACTAAAATATCGCCTGTTTCTACCCAGGATCCCAACCTCACAACTCCATTTCTGTCCAAATTGCGGAGTAAATGTTCTTCTAGATGTGGGATTTCTTTAGTGATTTTTTCAGCGGAGCCTTGGCTTGTCGTATCCGTCTGAATTTCATATTTTCGGATATGAAAAGAAGTATAAATATCCTCATATACCAAACGTTCGCTAATTAGTACTGCGTCTTCAAAATTGTAACCCTCCCACGGCATATAAGCTACTAAAACGTTTTTTCCTAAAGCAAGTTCCCCACCAACTGTAGCTGCTCCCTCCGCTAAAATTTGCCCTTTTTTAAAGGATTTACCCCTCGGAACCCGAGGTTTTTGGTGGATACAAGTATTTTTGTTAGAGCGCTGATGGGCAACTAAAGGAATACTTATAGTCTTCCCACTACTTGATAAAAGGATCTTGTGACTATCACTAGAAATGATCTTTCCCTCGCGTTCGGCTATAATGGAAACCCTCGAATCTAGAGCTGTTTGGCGTTCCAATCCAGTTCCAACAATGCACTTCTCGGACCGAGAAAGTGGAACCGCTTGGCGCTGCATATTCGAACTCATTAAAGCTCGATTCGCATCATTATGCTCAATAAAAGGAATGAGAGAGCCTCCAATAGAAAAATATTGGAAAGGAAAAATACTTCGAACATGAATCTGTTCCCAGGCAATAGTCAGGAATTCTTGACGGTATCGAGCTGGAACAACTTGTTCTTCCTGAATACCCTGATTCAAGGACAAAGAATTTCCTGCTGCTATCATATAATATTCATCTCTATTTGGTGATAAATAAACCACCTGTCTCTCTTTTTTATCTTTTGCTTTCTCAGATATTTCATAAAACGGACTCTCTATAGATCCCCACCAGTGATCAATTCTCGCATGAATAGCTAAGGATCCAGTAAGTCCAACATTGATGCCTTCGGACGTGTCAATTGGACAAATACGCCCATAGTGACTCGGGTGAATATCTCGGCTCCGAAAACTTGCAGTTCTCCCCGTCAATCCTCCAGGACCCAAACAACTCACTTTTCGCCCATGAACCGTTTGTGTCAATGGATTGGTTTGATCAAAAACTTGAGATAAAGGGTATGTGCCAAAAAAGGTTTCATAAGTAGTTATTAATAAAATCGAAGTTGAAGTTGGAGTTACCAAAGTTTGTGGAGTTGGTTTCGATTGACGTATGAATACTCTACGGATAGTTTTTTGAACCGCATGTTGTAAACGGCCAAGAGCCAGTCCGAATTGATCTTGTAACAGATCCGCAACCGAACGAATACGTTTATTTTTCAAGTGATTCATATCGTCATCGTCAAGTATACCCGTTCCAAATTTCATTCCAATCAAATGATCCGTAGCGGCCAATACATCTCGTGGTAACAAGAATGTATTGTTCTGAGGTATATTAAGATTCAGTCTCCGATTCATATTTCGTCGACCAACTCTTCCTAATTCACATTTTTGTTGAAAAAATTTCTTTTGTAATTCCTCACATAAGGACTCCGAAAATACCAGGTCCCCGCCTACACAAGCAAATTGTTGATAAAACTCCAAAATCGCTTTTTCTTTTGACTCAATCCTCTTTTTCTCCTTAGCATTCGGGAAAGACAAGAAAATTTCGGGGTAGGAAACATTATCTAAAATTTCTCTTAGATTCGAACCCATAGCTGATGATAGAACTAAAATAGATATCTTTTGTTTTCTACTCACGCGAGCCCATATCCTTTCTTTTTTATCAATTGCTAATTCCGATCTTCCTCCCCAATCTGATATTATAGTCCCGGTGTATATAGAAATTCCCTTATGGTCTAATTCGGAGCGGTAGTAAATACCAGGACTTAGCAATATTTGATTGATCACAATTCGGTATATTCCATTTATTATAAAGGTTCCTAAGGAATTCATTATAGGAATGTTTCCAATAGAAATGGTTTGCTTTTGCACATCGAAACCAAAAATTAATCTCGCAGATACATATAATTCAGAAGAATAAGTAAGTGATTCATACACAGCATCCCTTTCTTTTATCGAGGGTTCTAGCAATTGATATCCTTTCGCAAATAATTGAAATGCAATTTCGTGATCTGGATCTTTAATTGTTGGAAACTTCTCAAGTTCTTCGGCCAAGCCTTGATTAATGAACCTACAAAATCCCTCGAATTGGATCTGACTAAATCCGGGTATTGTGGACATTCCCTCATTTCCATTCCGGAGCATCTTAATCTTAAGTTTCCTATTTATCGAAGAAAAATTCCATTATCAGCTCACTCTTTATCAATCCCTACGGATCAATCTAGCAATCATGGAATCTATATTCTGTTTACTGAATCACATGAAATTCTAGGGAACTCCACATACGTATTTCATATATGTATTTCATACATATGAATAAAGATAATTTTGACGAAAGTTTGACTTTCGCAGGGGTAGAAATGGAATTCAAATGAATTGATAAAAAAGTCCTAGAAAAAATTCTGCCACTTAAACTTTATGATATTCTAATCAGATTGGATAGCAAAGATTTCTCGTTTTATCTCCTTTCTATGAAAGGAATAAAGCCATAACAATTTATAAGCACCAGAAAGTTTGACTTTAGTTCGATTTAGAATTTAGAATAGTATGCTTAGTTTTATTTTCAAAAAGAATTTGAAGGTTATTTTTTGTTTCGTAGTAATAGAAGTGCTGAAAAATAAAGGATTTCGTTGTAGAATCCTAAAATAAAGTACTTACTTTTTTTAAGTACTTGCTAATCTAGTTATCCACCTATTCACATATCCTTTCTTTTATCGTAATTTCACTTGTGTGGGCCAAGAAAAGAGGGCCAGGCATAATCTATATCAGAGCAAATTTCCTCTTTTTATTCAAGATATTTAATGCAATGAAAAATTAAAGCATGATATCCCGTAGGAATATGTACATAAGGGAGATCCATAGATAATAATGCTGTTCGGACCTGGAGTTTACCTATATACAACTTTTATTCTATTTTTTTATGCCATTAAAGGAGATAATACCGATTTAAGAGTCGTTTACTACTGCAATTCAAAAAAAAATTATAGTTAATGGTTCCAATTTGTTCTAAATTTTGCAGTCTGTGACTGGAAATCCACTTTTGCTCCTTTGCCATTTCAATAGAATAGAAAGAAAATTCGCCTTTGCCATCTCAATAGAATAGAAAAAAAGGGGGTTTTTATTTTAGTAAGAAAATATGGATGAATACTTGTTCTTTTCTCGATTTTAGATCGGATTTTTTGGCGGCATGGCCAAGTGGTAAGGCAGGGGACTGCAAATCCTTTATCCCCAGTTCAAATCTGGGTGCCGCCTGATCAATAAAATACTTAGGATTATAGTACTAATCAAACTTCAAAATTTCGTACCCTGATAAGTTGGGGCAAGAGAGTAACTAGGTCTGGCGATACTGGATTTTGAGAATCCATACCATAGTTCTATCCTCAAACGAGGCTTTGTTTTGGGGGCAGTGGCCCAAACAAAGGGGGAACTACCAACAGAGATGAGGTAGCGTTTCCTTATTCTTTTATTAATTTGAATTGATTGGGGAATTTAAAACTTCCAAAGGAAAGGGCCCTAAGTCTTTTTTCAATCTAAGATTGAAGAAGGGACTTTGCGAAGAAATATCAATATACTTCGTACATCTTATGCTACCTACATATACTAAAGTAAAGGCTACTGATTCTGTCGAGAATCAGATTGACTAGGCTGATCAAAAATGAATTTTGGAGTTGTGGAGTGGATAAAGTCTCCTCACTCTTTCATAGAAAGAGACAAAGTGGGGCAGTAGGGTTTAGGTCAAAAATAAACATGGGTAAAGTGGGTATCCAATAAATATTTATCTATCCTAAGGAAGAAAAAATCTCTCTATTCCCGCGGCTTCTATTCAGGACATTCCCGCACTCTTTCTTTTTTAAGGAAAAGGTATATGTATCATATTTATACTTACTACTCTCCAATTCTACTCGAAATCATATAAGAAAGTAGTAAATTCCTTTAACTGATTCATCCATAGTCTTAGAGCAGAATTTTGACTCTGTACCCTTAATTCCACTATGATTATTGATCAATAGTAGAATAATTCCGTCATAGAAATAGGAGACATAATTTACATGGATATAGTAAGTCTCGCTTGGGCTGCTTTAATGGTAGTCTTTACATTTTCTCTTTCGCTAGTGGTATGGGGGAGAAGTGGACTCTAGGGATACTACTAAATTGATTGACTAGTCGAATTGTAGTATCAACTCTTTTCTTTAATTGATCATTTTATTTTGTATTAATCATTTTGCCAAACTTTATTTTTTCTCTCTTTCTTTAGTTTTGTTTCACTCTTGTAAAAAACTCTTTTAAGAAAGAGTCGTTCGATTCTACTATGTTTCATTCTACTATAATAGAAATAGAAAGAAATAGAATAGAAATAGAAAGAAATAGAATAGAAAGAGCAATTTATAGTAATAAAGAATTTCTACTAGAAGTGACGAGTAAAAATAAAGTTCTTTACATAAGAAAATTAGACTTTCTTACACGAAGCTATTCACAACATATCGCACATTTTCCATTTATACTCTTTTCTTATTCTTAGAAATTTTTTTTGTTCTTTTTTTTTGAAGGATCTCGCGTGAAGCATCTCGCGTCATTTTTAACTATGAAAGATTCGCAGGTTTTTTCCTTTTATTTACTTTTTTCTTTTATTCTCGTATTGTTTTTCTCCCTCTCCATGGATTCTTTCAATGAAGAATTGTCTTCGATTTTTTTGATTTTGACTTGCTTGAAATTGAAATTAAGTGGATGCAGTGAAAAAAGAAGTTGAATTAGATTACTATTTCAATCTACTAATCTATTCTATGTAGATTCAAGATAATATAATAGAAAGAATCTAAAGTGTGGTAGAAAAAACTATATGTAGTTCTTTCTACCACACTTTAGGATTCCAACCAGATCCTTTCATTTAAGACTTGGATTTTGATTTTCTTTAATCCCTTTTTCATTTCTTCAATGATTAATTGGAATTCCAATTAATCCTTTTGGCTGGCTGTTTTTACATAAATAATAAGTAAAAAGGCGGTAGGAACTAGAATGAACAATGCAGTAGCAATAAATGCGAGAATATTTACTTCCATAACCTCTTTATTTTATTTTTTTCACAATAACTCGGGATGTAATCCCATGGAGAGGAAAAGGGGGTATCCCTGTAAATTCAAGGGGAGGACTTGCATTCTGATAATACTGAATCAATTCAATATTATGAATATTGAATCTATCAAATCAATTCATGGGTTGATAGTGGAATAATATAACATAGGAAGATCCCTTATCCATACTAAGACCAAAATAGGTTTTTTGATTGAATTTGGAACCCCTCTATTTTTCAAACTTTTAGACTTTTGCTTTTCTATATATATATGTAGAGCCAAGAATCTTTCTTATCCAATTTCCCTTCCTTTTTCTTATAGTTATACATACAATTATGTATGTATGTATTATACAACCGACTTTCTATGGGTCACATAGACATCCAAATAAGCAGTAGAAATAGAAATGAGATGGAGAAAAGAGGATCTTAAATAAAAAAAAAGATTCCTATACAGCTCTCTTTTTATTGAGAGCTGCGAAATAAAAAAAGTAAAGTAAGGGTTCTCCATAGATATTTGATCTTGCCTTCTGCCCCCCCCCTTTTCAGGGAAATTCTTGATGAAAAAAAAGGAAAGAGGAATTTTTCCATTCATTGAACTCTAGTTCGGGACTGACGGGGCTCGAACCCGCAGCTTCCGCCTTGACAGGGCGGTGCTCTAACCAATTGAACTACAATCCCTGCGGGGTGTATGGCATACCTATTCCTAAATAGAACCCTAAGAAGATTTGTCTGTCGTACTCTAAGAAATAGATGAATCATATACTACTACACCCACATAGGATATGTGGGTATAGTGAGAGTGGCATAACTAGTATGCCACAATTTTTTATCTCTAAAAACAACAGATAATCCACCTTTCAATAAAAAAAAAGGTTTTCTTTGCTAAGAAAAGAATCAGAGAGATATGGCTTAGAAATAAATTTTTCCCCTCTTTTCTCTTTATACTTTATTTCTATGGATCAGATTTTTTTTATGGAAGAAAAAAACGGATTTAGTTCATATTCACGAAGCCCTATATTTTTGGGCCGAGCTGGATTTGAACCAGCGTAGACATATCGTCAACGAATTTACAGTCCGTCCCCATTAACCGCTCGGGCATCGACCCAGGAAGAATTTATTCTAGGGTTTTTAATAATCTATGATTAACCTCTTTTTAGAATACTCCCTACCCCCAGGGGAAGTCGAATCCCCGCTGCCTCCTTGAAAGAGAGATGTCCTGAACCACTAGACGATAGGGGCATCACTAGACGATAGTGCTATACAGAACCACTCGTCATTATACTATAATGATAGTATGAGCAGTTTTTTGGAATTGTCAATATACTCGAATCGAAGAGTATAATCAATATACTCGAATCGAAGAGTATAAATAGATCAAAGCAAAGAGTCTTTCCTACTTTTCTATTATGCTTTCATAGGATTTTTTTTAGTTGATGGTTAGGTTAATTCATGGATCATCCCCTGCTTTTTAGGGAAATTCCTTTTCCTTTTAAAGGATATAGAATAAGAATAGATTAAAAAAAAGGATTCTCGATTAGTTCAGTACAGATATTGATTTGATTGCTCTAATAGGAAAAAGAGTCCGATTTCAGTTATTTTTTGCAATTTAAACTCTGTGCTTCGTTTAGTGTTCAGACCAAAAATATGGGCATCTCATACTAAACGAAGTCATAAAATTCAATAAAAAACAGAGAAATTTTCAAAAAAAAAAAAAGAAAAAAATGAATGAATTTTGTAGAAAAGTACTCTATTGGATTCGAACCGATGACTTTGGTCTTGCCGTGGCATTACTCTACCACTAAGGGAAAAGCCCTTTATCGGATTTGAACCGATGACTTATGCCTTACCATGGCATTACTCTACCACTGAGTTAAAAGGGCTTTTTATTCAAAAATTAGCCACTTTCATTTACCATTATAGATCCACTGCATAATGTACAAAATATATGTATATATTAATGTACATAATATATACATATATATCTATATATGTAGAGATTTTTTTTCTATATTGAGATATAGAAGTTTATTCATGGTGAGGTTCAAAAAGGCCAAAGGGGCAATTAAGAACTGCTGTTAAAAAAATGGTAGACTTCTTTAGCCTATTCACTTTTCACGTGCTCAGAATGTTCTGCAGAATTAGGACTTTTTTCTTCTATTTATGTTTTATTTCCCTTAATTCTAATTGGGGGGTATAAAGAAATTCGCCCTCTTCATATACCCATATGGCTGGGTATTGTATTAATTTTCAGTGATATACTTCTTATCTGTTTTGGTGCGAGATTGAAACAATTTTTCACAGGCATTCCTTGGAAAAACCTTCGAGTTCAAAACTTTTCAATTTTTCAGTTTTGGACGGATTTGTTGCAGCAATTTTCAACGGGTACCCTTTGGAAATAGTACTTGAATATTATTCAAATATTTTGAACAAACTATATTGGAGTTTTATCAACAATTTTATTCTAAAAAGTGGGCAGTTGAATTTATACTGCAAAATAGAAAAATTATTCTACAGCCTGCCTAACAAAAAAGAAAAGGAAGAAAGGGATTGATGGGTACTGTCGCTTATATCTCTTAGTGTATATTGTCGGAATAATCAAACTATAGAATATGAAGAATACGATCCTAATCGAAATGCATACATTTGGTTCATACGCTAGTGGCGTGGTAAGAAGAGATTTCTTTTAGAGGGGCCGTCTAAATCCTAAATTAAACCTGCGATTGAAGTACCAACTGCTCACTTTTCTCCGTAGGTGGGATTAGCTTCCTCCTGGAATGGCTACCCTTGACAAAGGATAGTGTTGGTATCATAATCTACATGTAGCGGGTATAGTTTAGTGGTAAAAGTGTGATTCGTTTTATTAATAACTGAATTTGAAATGATATACTTAAGGCATCCTTAAGTTTTTTTATATTCATATTCCGATGAAAACTTTAGTTCTTATAAAGGGTTTAATCCTTTTCCTCTCAATAGCATATTGAGGAAGAATATACATTGTCGCGATTAGTACTCAAAGACTAATTAAATTTGCATGTAAAATACAAATTTGATTATGAGTACAGAGGCGCGAAGCATAATTTTGCATTGGATTAAGTATTCCAATTGAATAAATATGAGTAAAGGATCTATGGATGAAGATACAAAAAAGTTTATTTCCAATCGTAACTAAATCTTTTTTTAGTTAAAAAAGAAATGGAAGCCCAATAGCTAAAAAACGATAGTTTTGGTTTACTAGAACCATCAGGATATTGTTTCAGCTCGGTGGAAACCCAACTCTTTTCCTCAGGATCTCTTGAATGAAATTAGGGAACGAAGTAAGTAGATTAGATAGATATTTAGGAGAATTTCTATCTCCTACTCTATAGGGATCATCTAGAAAGCGGAGAGCTTTGGTTCCATTCAGACAGAAAAGCTAACATAGATGTTAAGTGGTGAGAATAGCCATAAAGGAGCCGAATGAAATAAAAATTTCATGTTCGGTTTTGAATTAGAGACGTTAAAAAAATCAACCAACGTCGACTATAACCCCTAGCCTTCCAAGCTAACGATGCGGGTTCGATTCCCGCTACCCGCTCCATTCTGTATAAAAAGACTATTCTATTTGTCTAGACATGGTAGAGAGTTGTATTCAACCTTTTTCGTCCACCAGTTTTTGGCCCTACAGAGCGGAGTAGAGCAGTTTGGTAGCTCACGAGGCTCATAACCTTGAGGTCACGGGTTCGATTCCCGTCTCCGCACTTAGCAGTCCATATAAATAAACGAACTATTCTATTTGTATAGATATGGTAGATTGTATAGATATGGTAGAGGGCTATATCCAACCCTTTTTTTATTCAGCAGGCAGAAAAGAAAAAAGAAAGAAAGGCACAGTCTATTCCCCTTTAAATTTAAAAGCAATTTTCTCTTGTTTGTCTCGGTGAATCTCCGGTTTAGGGCACCCTCTTGGCAAGTTCGATTTTCGCCCCCGAAGCACTCTTTTTTTTTTTTGAGTCGAGTGCAAAGGATAAGATAGGAAGGGATACGGTACTAGACTACCAACTACTTAATTTAATATAAGTAGTTAAGTAGCCAACTAGACTCAATTTTTTATCATAGTACCTTACTAAATTAAGCTGGCGAGCGACGGGAATCGAACCCGTACCTTCTCCTTGGC